AAGCAGAAAAATTTTTTGATTTATTAAAGTTTATAAGATAGAACGGAAAGAAGTCCGGCTACGAGGTCTGAGTATTAAGTATGAATCATAGTTCGAATACTTTGTGATCTATTTGATCTATTTCGTGCTCCAGATACTCGAATGAATATCCGACGAAGTAAAACCATCTTGATAAAGATGACAGACCCTATTCTCTGTACTATCCATAGGGTCAATTCTAACAAGTCACACACTCATATTCCGGAAATATACAATGCAGAAAAAAATTTCGCGGTCGAACTACCAAAGGAGAATAGGCTAAAATTGTTAGACCTACATACTTTACTTTTTTGTATCGAGCTAAAAGCTAGAACTTCAAGATTCTTCTCAGTCTAATTCACTGAAATTCCATCCAGTAGAACAGAAGAATTATAAATCTCCAAAATAATAGATAGGAATACCGCAAATAGAGCCATTGCAACAGCCATCAAAGGGGTCGTTCCCCATCCAGGAGCTACTTTACCATATTCGGAATTCAATGGTTTCAATAACTTCCCTACAGTAGTGCTTCTTGGACCAGATCTAGAACTATCCTCAACTGTTTGTGTAGCCATAAATCTTATTTTGTATTCATTACGATCTGTTGACTTTGTATACCATTCCGTTGTAAATAAATGATCTTAGCATAGATCCAGTGTGGTCTTTCAATTCTATAATAATGGAAACAGCAACCCTAGTCGCCATCTTTATATCTGGGTTACTTGTAAGTTTTACAGGGTATGCTCTATATACTGCCTTTGGGCAACCCTCTCAACAACTAAGAGATCCATTCGAGGAACACGGGGACTAGTTGACGTAATCAGCCTCCAAATATTTGGAGGCTGATTACGTCAATGAAGATAATGAAAAATTATTTCATTTTTTAGTTGAAATTTTAGGTGGTTCCCGAAAAAAAATAGCGAAAAAAATTATCCCTAAGGTGGATACTAAGAGAAATGTATAAACCAATGCTTCCATAAATTTGATCGTGGTTTACAATTATAGCTTTCATACCTGTTTTGTTTACTTGGAAGTATCCCTCTGGATAAAGAAAGAAAAAGAGTCAAGGAAACGGCAGCGATTTAAATCAAGATTCCTACAGTACCCTACCTATTAAATAAAATCGCAAACAGAAACTATAAGAAAAAAAGCAATGTTGCATCAGACTGCTTGTCGTTTTGTAGTTGGATCTCCAAGTTTTTGGAATGCCCCAAATTCCACTTGAGCATCCAAATCTGGATCAATACCAGCAAAAACATCTCTGAAGAGGGTTCTAGCACCATGCCAAATGTGTCCAAAGAAGAAAAGTAGAGCAAACGAAGCATGTCCAAACGTAAACCAACCTCTTGGGCTGCTACGAAAAACACCATCAGATTTCAAAGTCGCACGATCTAATTCAAAAATCTCACCCAATTGAGCCCGTCTAGCATATTTTTTCACAGTTGCGGGATCACTATAACTCACTCCATTGAGTTCACCACCATAAAACTCAACAGTTACACCTACTTGTTCGACACTATATTTTGATTCTGCCCTTCTAAACGGGACGTCGGCTCTAACAATTCCGTCTCCGTCTACCAAAACAACCGGAAATGTTTCAAAAAAAGTAGGCATACGGCGTACAAAAAGTTCACGCCCTTCTTTATTTCTAAAGACGGGGTGTCCTAACCATCCAACAGCTATTCCATCCCCATTGTCCATTGAACCCGCTCGGAATAACCCCCCTTTTGCTGGATTATTACCAATATAATCATAAAAAGCTAATTTTTCAGGAATTTTAGCCCAAGCTTCTGATAAACTTTGATTTTCAGCCAGTCCAGCACTAACTCTTCGATATATTTCTTGTTGAAAGTATCCCTGATCCCATTGATAACGAGTAGGACCAAATAATTCGATGGGAGTAGTTGCAGAACCATACCACATAGTTCCAGCAACAACAAAAGCTGCAAAAAAGACAGCAGCAATACTACTGGAAAGGACGGTTTCAATATTGCCCATACGTAATCCTTTGTATAGACGTTGAGGCGGACGAACACTAAGATGGAATAGGCCCGCTAATATACCCAACGTCCCTGCTGCAATATGATGAGAGGCTATTCCTCCCGGAACAAAAGGGTCAAAACCCTCCACGCCCCACGCCGGGTTTACGGGTTGGACCTTTCCGGTTAGTCCATAAGGGTCGGATACCCATATTCCAGGACCATATAATCCTGTTACATGAAATGCGCCAAAACCGAAGCAAGCCACTCCTGAAAGAAATAAATGAATTCCAAAAATCTTGGGCAAATCCAAAGAAGGTTTTCCCGTACGTTCATCACAAAAAATTTCTAGATCCCAATATACCCAATGCCAAATAGCTGCCAAGAAGCACAAGCCAGAAAACACGATATGTGCTCCGGCTACCCCTTCGTAACTCCAAAGACCCGGATTCGTTATAGTCCCTCCTGTAATATTCCAACCGCCCCACGAATTGGTTATTCCTAAACGAGTCATGAAAGGTATAACGAACATACCTTGTCTCCACATTGGATCAAGAACGGGGTCGGAGGGATCAAAAACGGCTAATTCATATAGAGCCATCGAACCGGCCCAACCAGCAACCAGAGCAGTATGCATTATATGAACAGAAAGTAAACGACCGGGATCATTCAATACAACAGTATGAACACGATACCAAGGCAAACCCATGGAAATACCCCTTTATCAACGAAAAATAGACACTATGTAACTTTATTGCATTGGAAAAAACTATGCTACGTACCCCCCCTTTTTAGGTAATTATTTCGGAGAAAGGATTAATATTTGTTCTATTCTCTTAGTAATAATGGAACAATTCAATTCATAGAAAAAAGGGAAGCGGATCTATTCTATATCCGATAAGTACCAATACGCAATGGGGGTGAATCCTATTTTATATGAACCAAGATAGCTATTGTTGTTGATCATTCAGAAGCCCGTTCGTAAAAAATTTCCTTTAGTTTTATTCATTCTCTCTTACTTTACTTTTATTTTATATTTTATTTTAGCTTATTCAACTTATGTATTAAATATCATTAATTTAAATATGATTAATAAAGTAGGAAAAAAGGATAATAGTATTAAAAACCGAAACCCCAATCTTACGTTTCCACATCAAAGTGAAATAGAGAACTTCATTCTCTTTTTTTTTTCATTTCATGCCTATTGGCGTTCCAAAAGTACCTTTTCGAAGTCCTGGAGAAGGAGATACATCTTGGGTTGACATATAGTGCGACTTGTCAGATATATCGGGCTATATGGGATTTCCCCATTTTCTCCCTCGATCGAGATATCCTCTGTTTCGCTCAAAAAGATTGATTGAATTATCAAAAACTTGTAACGCGAAGCGTAAAAAATAAAGTGGAATTAAATGCAGGGAGTATTTAGATTGATATTAGATTATCAAAATTTTTTTATGGTTTACGTGGTCGGACTAATAAAATGAAATATCCAGGCTCCGTTTAGCAAAAACCCAATTTATAATTAATATATAATATTTTTATAATTACTACTTATATGATATGCAAAATTATGATAAAAATTCTATAAAAAAATTTGAAACAGGGTGATCTAAAACTGTTGCTCAAATCAAATAATATAATTCAAAATTTGTTGACTATTTGACAGAAGACATGTGAAAGAAATGAATTGAAAAAAAAAGAAGGAGTAGTAAAAAAAGACGCGGTATTTGGTTCATTTGTCCTATATGTGCAAATCAAAATCGGGCGAATTTTTCCTTTTACTCGGGGTAGAGCATAAACCTAAAAAATGGAATAAAAAAAGGAAGAAGCCCGTTCAGGAACAAGAAAAAACCATCGCCATTTCAACTGAATCTCGATGAAAAAAAAAAAATATCAATGAATCAAATGAGTCTGACAGGCTTAATAAATCGTTTTATTAGAGGATTATAATATCTAATAAAAGGTAAAAGGCGCCAAAACTGAAACTCATTTTTCTTTTACTTTTGGGAGCAAGCCCTTCCGTTATAAGTTAGAAAGAAAAACCTTCTATGAAAAAAGGGGAGGTTGGAATCGACACATTGATTTTTTCACAATTTTTGTTGAACCGTATGCACCAAAAGGTGCCTGTACGGCTCCGAAGGAATAAAATTTTATCCTAATCAACCGACTTTATCGAGAAAGATTATTTTTTTTAGGCCAAGAGGTTGATACCGAAATCTCGAATCAACTTATTAGTCTTATGATATATCTCAGTATAGAAAAGGATACGAAAGATCTTTATTTGTTTATAAACTCTCCTGGTGGATGGGTAATATCTGGAATGGCTATTTATGATACTATGCAATTTGTCCGACCCGATGTACAGACAATATGCATGGGATTGGCCGCTTCAATAGCATCCTTTATCCTGGTCGGAGGAGCAATTACCAAACGTATAGCATTCCCTCACGCTTGGCGCCAATGAGTTTTTTTATTTTCGAGAAAAAAATACTATGCCTTCGCCATCGGAAATATGAATTAGTTAAGTAATAATAGCATGGCACTTCGAATTCAATATGAAATTTTTTAGATTAAAAAATTTAGATTATATATTGAAAGAGTAGTATGAGATAAGGAAGAGGTATTTCAAATGATATCTTACCTATTCGGGCACATTTCAGCGTCACAAACTTGGTTTTCACACCGGAAGCTTATTTACAAAAAAAAAAAGACACTTTGGGATTGCTAAATCATAGACGAATCAAAAAAATGATATATAAAGCAACGGAACCATCATAGTATTTTTTTAACTCCTACAAAAAAAGAAGGATGGTAATTGGATGATTTCTGGATCTGCGTATAATACAACCTATATTTTGTTTTCTTTCGCCAAAAGGAAAGGTCAAAAAAGTCAATTCCATTGTGGAGCCGTATGCAATGCACAAAAAAAGCCTGTACGGTTATTCAATTTTCTCTGTTTTTTTTGTTTTGGTTATCCCGCCTCATTCTACGAAATAGAAAAACCTTTTCTATTATATCATCAGGGTAATGATCCATCAACCCGCTAGTTCGTTTTATGAGGCACAAACGGGAGAATTTATCTTGGAAGCGGAAGAATTACTAAAACTTCGCGAAACTATCACAAGGGTTTATGTACAAAGAACGGGCAAACCTATATGGGTTGTATCCGAAGACATGGAAAGGGATGTTTTTATGTCAGCAACAGAAGCCCAAGCTCATGGAATTGTTGATCTTGTAGCGGTTCAATAAAAAATAGGAGCGATTTCATGCAAATCTACAATTTTGAATTTTAGATCTTTTTAGATTAAAGGTTTAGTTTCATATTCTCTTCAATATAAAAAAAATATTGAAGAGAAGTAATTCAGAATTAGCCGGTTCGAACTAATCTAAACCAGCCCATTATTTATATGATTCCGTATGCCAACCATTAAACAACTTATTAGAAATACAAGACAGCCAATCCGAAACGTCACGAAATCCCCAGCGCTTCGGGGATGTCCTCAGCGACGAGGAACATGTACTCGGGTGTATGTGCGACTCGTTTAGATCATAGACTTAGACATAAAAAGGAAATTCTTTTTGAAATATCAAGGATCAGTACCTGTGAATAAAATAGAATGGAGGAACTCGATTAATTATTTAAAAAATATAGATCGTTCATATATTCTATTGTGTCTGAAACTTATGGTTTACATTGGTGCAAATCCAATCAACTCCATTTTTTAGAAAACCCCCAATGATAACAAATGATTATCCATTAAGCGGGGGAAATTCCATTTTTTAGAAAAAAGATTCCACTCTTGAAAGAAAAGAACGGACTAACAGGGTAAATGACCAAATCAATTTTAAAAATGAAATACCGTTACTGTATAAAGGGGATCTCATTGTGAAAGACCTATTACTGGAATATTCATGGGGTAGAGCCAAAGAATGTGAATTGTACAAGTTACCAATAGTATTGATTAATTAAAAGAAGGAGCTCCGGTGTATAGAGAGGACCTCACCGTTTTAGAAGTAACCATAGAAACGATGGAACCCACTATTTATCCAATTCTATTTACTACTTTTTGTAGTTATTCTATTTTTTTATATCAAGGGAATTTATCCTTTCAAAGCAAAGGAACATACCTAGCAAAAAATAGTGGTAGGGAAGGTTAGAGTAGCAAAAGCCATTGGAATTTTTTTTATACATTGGAATAATTCGTTTGGTTATTAATAGACTAGTAAAGGGGAAAAGAATAACTAAAAAAAGAATTAGTTATTCATCAAAGTTTGATTTATTCAATGACTAGAATTAAACGCGGGTATATAGCTCGGAGGCGTAGAACAAAACTTCGTTTATTTGCATCAAGCTTTCGAGGAGCTCATTCACGACTTACGCGAACTATGACTCAACAGAGAATAAGAGCTTTAGTTTCGGCTCATCGGGATAGGGGTAAAAGAAAAAGAGATTTTCGCCGTTTATGGATCACTCGAATAAATGCCGTAATTCACGAAATGGGGGTATTCCATAGTTATAACCAATTCATACACAATCTGTACAAGAAGCAATTACTTCTTAATCGGAAAATACTTGCACAAATAGCTCTATTAAATAGGAGTTGTCTTTATACAATTTCGAATGACATAAAAAAATAAGGGGGTTGGAAGAAATCCACGAAAATATTTGAAATAGAGTTCTAAGGAGAATGAGCTCGGGGAAGGTAGAGTAGAAATTAGTATTATAAAAAAAGTCGTCAAAACAAAACGAGAGTATATAGTCGCTAAAAAACGAGTTATTCTTTTTCTTTTCGACGATTCTTTTCTTTTTTTTTTTTATGATAGACACAGACGTAACAATCAAATTTTGATTCTGGATTGGATTTTTCGAACAAAACTTTAATCTCTTTTTTAATTCCTTCAGATTGGAATTGTTATTCAATTGAATAATAAGTCTATTTTTTTCTGGTTCTAAGGCTAGTAGTTCTAGGGGTCGACTCACTTCTTTCAAATTGTTTCTGATTATTAAGAAAAGGTAACAAAGATAAAATACGAGCTTGTTTTATAGCAATAGTGATTAATCGTTGTTGTTTTAAAGTCACTCTATTCACCCGTCTAGATAATATTTTTCCTTGTTCACTAATAAATCGACTAATTAAACTCATGTTTCTATAATCAATTCGATCCCCCGATTGGATCGGGGGCAAACGCCTACGAAAAGATCGCTTGGATTTAGTAAAAAGTCGCTTAGATTTATTCATAATTTTTTATTCCTTATCTCTAAAATCCTATTTTGATCGGATCAAAATAAAAACGATTTCTATTTCTATATAGGATAGAGTTTCTATATAGAATTAAGAATATAGGATTAGATTTCTTTCTATTAATTTATTTGTTTATACTTTTTATTTATATATATGTAATAATATATAGATATTAGCATTATTCCTGTTCGTAAAATAAAAGTTGACATACAAGCACTCAATTTGATCTATTTCTTGATTTCCCCGTGAATTGTATGTTTATAACAATAGGGGCAGAATTTTCTCAATTCCAATCGACTAGGGGTGTTATGCCGATTCTTTTGAGTAATATATCTGGAAATTCCCGCTGATTCTTTCTTAATATCATTTCGAACACAACTGGTACATTCCAAAATAATTGTTACTCGAACATCTTTACCCTTGGCCATGAAACCTCCTTTGGATTTATGATTCACCTCAATCTTCTATTTTAATTTTAGGATCCAGAAAGAACAAGAACCAAAAAAATAGAAGCTGTTAACTAAAAAAAATTCTGAAATATTTCGTTGCAATTAATATTTTATTAATTAGTAATTAAATAAAAATAAAATAATAAGTAATACAATGATTTTGTGAAAACTATATTTAAAATCTTTGTACAGTATTTTTTTTTAAGTATCTCATAGGATGCTCTTTCCCTAGCAACACCTTTTTTGTTCTATTACTAATTTAATTGGATCCTGAACCCCCGTTTTTATGACCTTTCTCCCCCCCACTTTTTCTAATTAGTTTTTTAGAATAAATTAGAAAAAGTGGGGGGTTAGTCCCCGATCGTTCATTGTATCTCTAAATTTTTCACCCCTTTCTGATGTTAATAACTAGAATGAAAAAAAGGGAAATGTTAATGCATCTGGAAATAAACGATTAATCTCTATTAATAAACCTGCTAACGAACCGAACCATAGAGTACTTAGTACCGGTGCTACGGAAAGATATGTTTTTAGATCTCGCATTTGAAATCCTCCTTCTTTCTTCTTTATTGTATTACATTATATATAGTAATATATATAACTACAGATGTACATGTAATTAAGAAGTTCTTGTATTTGTATACGTAACTTCCGTCCCCCCGCTTTCAAAATTAGAATTTAAATATTGTCTACTAGAACGATCTTATAGATTCCATTTGAAAATGTAAACGCCTATTTATGTAAAATTGAAATTGAGAGAATTTTTGTAAAAAAAAGTAAATTTTTTAATTATATTTTTGTTATCTGATATGAGAAAAAAAGAAGAAATGAATTTGATATACCAATAAAAAAGAAGAAGGATGTGGAAAACAAGACAGGAATTCTCTACAATGACACTGTAAACCAATTGAAAGGGATGTAGCGCAGCTTGGTAGCGCGTTTGTTTTGGGTACAAAATGTCACGGGTTCAAATCCTGTCATCCCTACCTATTACTGCTCAGAAGCGCAGTAACGAGGTATCTATTTTTATTGATTTTTTTCATAAAATCGGACATACATATAATTCTGAAATTTATGATATACTATGTATGATATAGTATATACGTACAAAATCGAGTCGGGTTAAAGAATGCCCTCTTTCTAGCCTTTTCGTTTTTTAGAAAAAAAAAACAAGAAAAACGCTCTTAGTTCAGTTCGGTAGAACGTGGGTCTCCAAAACCCAATGTCGTAGGTTCAAATCCTACAGAGCGTGATTTCACTCTTGTTTATTAGATTGTGTCAAAATTCCACTGTTCTCAAATTACTGAGCAGCAATCTGAATTAGACCTCCCGCATAGGAAAGCAAGAAGGAGGTCAGTAAAAAAAAACGAGATGTTAGTTAATTAAAAGTCCAACTGATCACCACGCCTGTATTGTAAATAAGCAGTTACGAATAATCCAGCCAAAGTAATAGGAATTAGACCTAAGACGATTCCAAATAAAAAAACTTCAATCATTTCAATTTTCTTTTGTTTTCATTTTTGAAAGGGAGAAAAGAGAGGTACTATCTATTCCTAGCTCTTAATCTGTATTGCCGATGAATCTCAATGACCAAAATTGGGTAATTAACCCGGTAAGGAACTATCGAACATATGAAATACCACCGAAATCCTTTTTTATAAAAAAATCTGCATTCAATTAATTTCAAATAAGTCGTATTTTGCTTAGACCAATAAATAGAACTGAGGTTATAGTTAAAGCTGCTAGTAGAAAACCGAAATAACTAGTTATAGTAGGCATGAAGGGACTCAATAAAATATGTTTTTTTATACATATGTTTCTAAAGTACTTCCCTAAGTTTCAATTGCAATTTTTTTTTAGAAATAGAGAAAGATAACTAGTTCCAAGAATAAAAAAAATTGCAATTGAAAATTTGTGAATTATCAATCATTATAGGTGGTATGAACAAAAATAGAGAAAGATAAAAAGAACTCAATTCATCGTCTTTGGCATCTGCACTATCTCAGGAGTCAGAATTCACGTAACTAATTAATTGAAAAACTCTTTAAGAAATAAAAAAAAACTCTATATATCTAACTTCAGTCAAAACATATAACTTTTTTTGAATGAATATGTAAAAATTTGAAAATAAGTTGTTTGATTCTTTTTTTTTTTAATTGACCTTAGAACCTAGAATACGCCCCTTTCTACTTTATTAAAATTGAATTTACTTAAATTTGAACTCATTAGATTCAATAGTAGAGCAGTTTTCTTCATTTAATCTATCGAATGAGACTAACAAGAAAAGAGGTATCCTACACGGAGAACGAGA